CCAAGTAGGATTCGAACCTACGACCAGTCAGTTAACAGCCGACCGCTCTACCGCTGAGCTACTGAGGAACAGCGGGGGATTTGATCTCCTAGAGTCAAATTTCCGTTTCAACCCATGACCAATATGAGCTCGAAGCTTCCTTCGTAACTCACGGAACTTTTTCGTAGCGGCTCCTATCATTTCATAGGGAACCTCAAAGCGGCTCTATTTCATTATATTCCATCCATACATATCCCAATTCCAAATTCCATTCATTTAATATACCTTTGGTGTCATTGACGAGATGCCGTTTCGAGTCTATCTGTTTCTATTTCGATATATGGAAAGTTTCAAAATCATCATATAAGAATCCAATCCAGAAATTGCAATAGAAAAGAAAAAGGGGGGGTTTGTGATGATTTTGAAATCTTTTCTACTAGGTAATCTAGTATCCTTATGCATGAAGATAATAAATTCGGTCGTTGTGGTCGGACTCTATTATGGATTTCTGACCACATTTTCCATAGGGCCCTCTTATCTCTTCCTTCTCCGAGCTCTGGTTATGGAAGAAAGAAAAGAAGGAACCGAGAAGAAGGTATCAGCGATAACAGGTTTTATTACAGGACAGCTCATGATGTTAATATCGATCTATTATGCGCCTCTGCATCTAGCATTGGGTAGACCTCATACAATAACTGTCCTAGCTCTACCGTATCTTTTGTTTCATTTCTTCTGGAACAATCACACAAACTTTTTGGTTTATGGGTCTACTACCAGAAATTCAATGCGCAATCTTAGCATTCAATGTATATTCCTGAATAATATCATTTTTCAATTTTTGAACCATTTCATTTTACCAAGTTCAATGTTAGCCAGATTAGTCAACATTTTTATGTTTCGATGCAACAACAAGATGTTATTTGTAACAAGTAGTTTTTTTGGTTGGTTAATTGGTCACATTTTATTCATGAAATGGATTGTATTGGTATTAGTCTGGATAGGGCAAAATCATTCTATTAGATCTAATGTACTTATTCGATTAAACAAATACATTATGTCTAAATTGCAAAATTTGATGGCTCGAATATTTAGTATTCTCTTATTTATTACCTGTGTCTACCATTTAGGCAGAATACCATCGCCCATTCTTACTAAGAAACTAAAAAAAACTTCCGACATGAAGGGGATTCAAAAAGAGTCACAAGATGTATTTACCGAAGAAGACCCTTTTTCTTTTTCCGAAAAAAGGGGGGCTCTGGACAAAATTGATGAAACGAAAGAGATTGCCGCTATGGTGAAATTGGTAAACACGTTGCTCTTAGGAAGCAGTGCTACAGCATCTCGGTTCGAGTCCGAGTAGCGGCATGACATCTTAGAAAATGAATAATAGAATAAAAAAATAAAATTTGTAGTCTCTTTTGTCCCTTTATTTTATTTATTAATTATTTATATTTAGTAAATTATAAGTTATTTATGCTGTTTTCGACTTTTGAACATATATTAACTCATATATCCTTTTCTATTGTTTCAATTTTAATTATAATTTATTTTCGAATATTATTAGTCGATGAAATCATAGAACTATCTGATTCTTCAGAAAGGGGCATAACAGCGGGATTTTTCTGTCTAACAGGATTATTACTAAACCGTTGGATTCATTTTAGACATTTCCCATTAAGTGAGTTATCCGAATCATTAATTTTCCTTTCATGGGGTTTCTCCATTATTTATCTGGTTCTGTATTTTAAAAAAAAAAAAAAACATTTACGCTCAATAATAAAAATAGGTGTACTTTTTACTCAAATTTTTGCTACTTCAAATCTTTTAAATCAAATACATAAATCTGTAATATTAGTACCTGCTCTTCAATCCCAATGGTTAATGATGCATGTAAGTATGACCCTACTGGGCTATGCATCTCTTTTATGCGGATCCTTATTATCAGTAACACTTTTAGTCATTACATTTCAAAAAAAGGTAATGATTTTTAGTAAAAGCCATTTTTTATTAACTAAGATATTTTCCTTTGGTAATAATCCAACCAAAAATGAAAAGATAAAAACTGTTTTCCAAAGCCCTTCTTTTTTTTCAACTAGGAATTTTTACAGATCCCAATTAATCCAACAATTGGAACATTGGAGTTATAGTGTTATTAGTATAGGTTTTTTTTTTTTAAGTATAGGTATTCTTTCGGGAGCTGTGTGGGCTAATGAAGCATGGGGATCATATTGGAATTGGGATCCAAAAGAAACTTGGGCATTTATTACTTGGATTATATTCACGATTTATTTACATACTCAAACGAATAGAAATTCGAACGGGACAAATTCTGCAATTGTAGCTGTTATAGGCTTTCTTCTAATTTGGGGATGCTATTTTGGGATCAATTTATTAGAAATAGGTCTACACAGTTATGGTTCATTTCTATTTTAATCGAATTGAATAAAGAGCTTGATGAATACAAATTTTTAATTAACTTCATAAACTGAAAAATAAACGGGTACAATATTCATAAAGTCATGAGGTATTTTTCAGCAATAGTAGATATGTAGATATATATATATAATTTATAATTATAATATATATATATATATTATATATATATAATTATATATATAAAATTTACATTACGAATCAAAAAAGCAAAGTATATATTCATATATTCGTAATTTAATATTCTAATTTAGATTAGATATAATATCTAAATATATAATATATAAATATATAATATCTAAATATAATATCTAAATATACTAAATATAAAAAATATACTAAATATATAAATATATATAATATAATATATATATATAATAATATATAATATATAATTATAATATATATAATAATAATAATAATAAATAATAATATCTAAATATATAATATATTAAATATTAATCTTATTCTTATATCGTAAATCTTATCTAAAATCGAAATTAAATGAAATAAATCTAAAAAAATATAAATAATATCAAATTTATATTTTTTTTAGATTTTTTAACATCATAAAAAACGTATACTACACTTAAACCAGATAAACCCGTACTCAAAAACAAAAATATATATTATATGAATATGAAGTACGGGTTTTATTGGTAAAAAAAAAACATTTTAGTAACAATTTTAAAAACTATTAACTCTCAATAAGTTAGACCCATGCTGCGAGTTGTTTCATAGCCTAGATAAACCCGAACACTCAAAAAATCCGTTGGGCAGGCGGATTCGCATCTTTTACAACCGACACAATCCTCTGTTCTTGGAGCAGAAGCAATTTGCTTAGCTTTGCAGCCGTCCCAAGGTATCATTTCTAATACATCTGTAGGACAAACTCGGACACATTGAGTGCACCCGATACATGTATCATAAATTTTTACTGAATGCGACATTGGATCTATAAATATTGTCAAATATCATAAAATTTCAATCTAATAAATTTGTAACTGAATCATATATTTATATACTAGATGAATCAATGATTTATCCAAATTTTTAATCAATCAACTATTTCTAGATACATACTATTTCTAGATACATATACATATAACATATAGAACTTATATTATAACTATTAACTATGTGTGCGTAATAGCTTTCGAAAATTTAAGAAACTTGTATAAGTACATTACTCGCATTAAATGTGATTTTTAGATTTAATAAATGAATTGTTTACTGCATGTGAATTTTATTTTCATTAATTAATTTTTAATTATAAATTTAAAAATTAAATAAATATAAATTTAAATTATAAATTAAATTATATATTATAATATTATATTATAATATATTATAAATTATTATTAATTATAATATATTATAAATTATTATTATATATTATATTATTATAATTATTATTATTATAATTATTATTATATTATATATTATAATTAAGTATATTAATTATTATATTATATATTTTATATATTATTATATTATTTATATTATATATATTATTATATTATATTTATATATTATAAATATATAATATAAATATATATAATAAAATATAATATAAAATATATATAATAAAATATAATATAAATAATAAATATAAATATAATATTAAATATAATTATAAATAATATTAAATAAAATATAATAAATATAATAAATAAATAAATATATATAATATAATAAAATATAATATAAATAATAAATATAAATATATATAAATATAATTATAAATAATATTAAATAATATTATATATAAATATAAATTATAATATAAAAATATAAAATAATAATAAAAATAATTTAAATAAATAATAAATAATATAAATAATAATAAAATAAATAATCTTTAAATTTTCTTTATTTTCATCCAGAGACCATATAGCTTTAATAAAATGTAATTCATCCTCTATTATATATATTATATTATATATATTATATATATTATATATTATTAATTATTATATATATATATTATATATATATATTATATTATATATTATTAATTATTATATTAATATTATTAATTATTATATTAATTATATCATTAATATTTTTTAATATTTTAATAATATTAAATATTAAAATTAAAAAAGTAAATAAAAAAGTAAATCGTTTGAATCTGATTTAAATTCTGTTATAATGTATATTAATGTATATTATATTAATGTATATGTAATGTATATGATGAGTAAGAATGGATATAGTAAAAAAATTAGTAAAAAAATCGATCATCAACGAATTTTCAACTGTGGATACATACGTATCCTTAACATACTGAAACGGATGCTGTTATTGGTATCAAACCAATATCGATTTATACAAGTAAAATCCTCTAGTCGAAAATTGGTCCAAAGAAAAAACTTCAATTTAATTAATTTTGTTTTTTCGCTTGTCCGATTTAAAAATAGTTGATTTTTTTTTAATTTTTTTTTTTTCTTTAAATTGAAACAAATTAAAATTCTAAATTCTCTACACCGTCGAAATGATAAAATAGTTTCAGGAACAAATAAATCATCAAAATTATCGTTTTTATTTACACTCCTATTTTGATATTGTGCAGTTGATTTATTTTTATAAATTTTATCAATAATATATAATATATTTTTATTTTTGTTTCTTTGATTTGGTTGGTGCTTGTTCTTATAAAAACATGAACTACGTACAATTTTATAAATAATCAATTTTCTATTTTTTTTTACAGACAGACGAATCGGTTCAAGAATTAATATTCCCCTTTTCATCGATTGGGTACAAGTTAATTTATTCTGAATCAACATGATATCCAGACTCATTTCTTCTCTTCTAATAGAGGATAGAGCCATTTCTTTTGGATTTAGAAGTCTAAGTAGGAAACAATATACTTTTATATTGTTGATTATTTTTTGCTTCATAAGATTATCCCATCTCAATTGAAAAAGCAAATATCTTTTGAGGAAGATATCAAATCCTGTTTTTGTATTATTCTTGTATTTTGTGTTTTTTTTTTCATCCAATGATATAATTTTTTTTTTTGTTGTACTTTCATTAATTTTTACATTTGCATTAAAAAAAAAAAAAAACGATTTGATTGGAATAACCCAAGGTTTAATTCTAGAATCGTTGTAAAATAGTAAAAATTTTTGTAAAAACCAAAGTTCCATATTCGATCTCGCTTTACTTAGTATTTCATTCTCCTTTTTTTGATAAAGTGTAAGATAAAAAAAACTTTGATTACCAAAAATATATACTTTTTTTTTCTTTAAAAGACAAAAAATTTGACAGTCAAAATATTTTGTATTCAACTTTTGCTCTATATCCCTAATATTATCGTATCGTCGATAATTATTTAAAAAATAATTGATAGGGATATTCTTTACTTTATCGAGTAATTTGTTTTTATCTGTGTTAGAATTTATAAAAGTTATTTTTTTTGTTACTTGTAATTTTTCTTTTAATGGCGATCTATACATATAAATAGAGTAGTCCGCCTTATTTTCATAATTATAGTATAAATATGATAAAAGATCATATCGATAGTGTTTTTTAAAATGACAGTTTTGATCTGCCACTAAAGTTTTTTCATAATAAGGTTGTTTTTCATGATGAATTAATGAAGATTTATCAGATTTGTTTAAATCTTTATTTTGAATTGTATAATGCTGATTTACTCTATTTCGCCATTTTTGTGGTACTAATCGCGACCATATAATTGATGATAAATCATAGTGATAATAATCTTTTAGACAATTTTTCCATTTTATTTTGTCATAATTCCAAAGTTTGTTATGTCTTAATTTTGAGTCGCAAGGAAAGATTCTTTGTGTTATAAAAAATTTTGGAATTACATTCTTAATAAAAACAGACGGTTCATTATATTCAGTATATTGAAGGACATATCTTAACTTATCCAAGTAATTAATTGAAATTTGTGAGAATTTATAAAACACATATGTTTGTGACAAGGAAGATAATCCAAACAGAATAGTTGAGTTTTTATTATTATTAAGTAACTTTTTTATAGTTGAAATAAACCGAATTGTTATTTTTTTTATTTGCTTAACTCTTTTTTTCTTTTTTTTAGTCTTGTAAATATACTTATAAATAGACTTATCAAAACTTTTTTGTGTTGATTGAAGAAAGAGTTGTACATTGAGCCTTAGTATTTTTATGTTACTGATAAATAGAAAACTATTTATGTATATTTCTTTTATCAAAAATTTGAAAATATTAAAAAAAAAAAATTTTGATTCGTAAATTAATCGCGAATTTTTTTTTTTTAATATATCGGAAAGGCGTTTTGTAAATTTTTTGAATTTTAATTTGATTAGATGAACTCGTTTATTATTCTTTTTTGTATTAGTACAAATCCGTATAGTTAAAAATATGTTTTTTCGGTCTTTTTTTATTTTTTTTGTTTTATCAATCAGATCTTTCATTTTATTCTTTGTCGATAAATCTTTTTTCGAATCTTGTGATTTCTTTTGAATAGATGATTCAAAAATTATATGATTTTTTAGTAGAGAATCTTTTTCTTTTTTAGTTTGACTTAGTTGATATATTTTTTTTTTTAACTTGAATATCTTATTTGCTTTTAACAAGTTTTTTGTTTTTTTTATTAAAAAAAACTCATTTGTCATAAAAAATTTAAAAAATATTAGTTTATCTTTTAGTAACAAATGCGTTCTTTCGTTACTCATTATCATTATAATAAATCGTTGGGGTGTGAAAGAAATTTTTTTGAATTTTATAATTTTTTTTTCGAGTCTTTTAAAGATAGGGTCACAAAAGGGAGTCCTTTTTCGGGGAGGACCAAAAGGCATTTCAGCTTCCATTCCCAAAATTGTTAAAAAAAAAAAATCTTCTTTACTTCTTTTTGTTTTCATTGGATTCCTATGAAGGGATCGGAGCTTAGATTTGTACCAAGGTTTTAAGTGGAAAGGAAATAGAATCTTTATTTGAATACCATCTGTTAGCCAGTTTTTCGGAAATTCCTTTTCTGATAATTGAACCCCATTATAAGTACATTTAATATGTATCTCTTTATTCCATTGGTTTAAATCCTCAGACCACTCGGGAAATTGAAATAATAACATCCGTATGATATTCTTAGCTATTATGAATGAAGGTAATATAATATATTTTCTAAGACTGGATTGGGTTACTAACATACAACCTCTAATTGCTTGAGCAAGTGGAATGGTATCCCAAATTTCTGCTATTTCGATACACGTTCTCTCTTGTATTTTGTACTTTTTGTTTTTAGATATTTCTTTTATTTCTTCTTCTTTATAATCCGAAATTTTGAGTTGTGCATTTTTTTTAATTGCCTTTCGAAACATCAATTTAATCAGTTCATAAATTTTAAAATACAAAAACAACAGTTTATTATCTTTTCGTTCCAAAAAAAGTGGAGAGTGTAGATTGGTTTGAAACAATTCCCAAATAACCGTTTTACGCCTTTGGGTCCGTCTAGAACCTTTGATTATATCTCGACGAAAATCCGATTGGTGTAAATAACGTATTAATGCCACCTCCTCGGTATTTGTCTCTCTATCGGTAAAAATAATCACACGTTTGGCTTTTCTTGAGCGAATACCATGATCTTCCGCCAATCGGTCTTCCACATTTCCCCTTTCCTGTTGTTCCAACTCGTCGATTAATTTGTATGACCAGTGGAGTATTTTTTTACATACTCCTTTTACTCCATCCGATTTTTTTATAATGGATTTTTTATGATTATTATTTATAACTATATGGAATAAAAAGTTAAAAAATTTAGATCGCTCTTTTGAACCCTTTTTTATTTTTTTCGGAAAGATAATAAGTCTTTGCAAATTGAAATATAGTGTTGGTTCTTTCGAAAATTCATTAATTAAGGTCAACAAATAATTTTTTTTTTTTAATAATAATAATTTTTTATCATAAGCCATTTTATGTTCAAATTCTCGAAAATTGGTAAAAATTAGACCATGAATCTTATTTATAGCAAAGGTTTCGTTTCTACTTAAAGTAAAAACCCGTTTTTTTTTTAGTGTTTCACCAAAAGGTCGGTTCAAGAAAGGATCATATATCTTAGGCAAGTATTCTTTTTTTTTATCACAATTACATAATCTAGTTTTTTTTTCGAGTATATCTATAAAAAGTAATTCTTTGTCTAGAGCTTCAATTCTATTTATAGTCTCATTAATTTGTTTATTCTTTTTGTATTGAGTATTATAAATCCAATAATTAGATTTATATAATTTAGTAGAATCGAATGCTAATTCATTCAAAGATATCTTTTGTTGTATCATTTCCAAAAAATTTACCAAACTGATTAGATATGTAAAAGATATTTTTAGTTTTCCATCACTTTGACATATATAAAAAAAATATTGTGACATTTCATTTCTTATAGAATTTTCAAATTGATAGTTTTTTATATATCGTAATGGATAATTCCATCTTTTATAGTCGAAAAGAAGAATCACAGGAGGCTTTTCAAACCAAAAAGCATTTTTATATTTAGCGGCCTTTAAATTTTCTTTATTTTCATCCAGAGACCATATAGCTTTAATAAAATGTAATTCATCCTCTATCTCTTTCGTTTCATCAATTTTGTCCAGAGCCCCCCTTTTTTCGGAAAAAGAAAAAGGGTCTTCTTCGGTAAATACATCTTGTGACTCTTTTTGAATCCCCTTCATGTCGGAAGTTTTTTTTAGTTTCTTAGTAAGAATGGGCGATGGTATTCTGCCTAAATGGTAGACACAGGTAATAAATAAGAGAATACTAAATATTCGAGCCATCAAATTTTGCAATTTAGACATAATGTATTTGTTTAATCGAATAAGTACATTAGATCTAATAGAATGATTTTGCCCTATCCAGACTAATACCAATACAATCCATTTCATGAATAAAATGTGACCAATTAACCAACCAAAAAAACTACTTGTTACAAATAACATCTTGTTGTTGCATCGAAACATAAAAATGTTGACTAATCTGGCTAACATTGAACTTGGTAAAATGAAATGGTTCAAAAATTGAAAAATGATATTATTCAGGAATATACATTGAATGCTAAGATTGCGCATTGAATTTCTGGTAGTAGACCCATAAACCAAAAAGTTTGTGTGATTGTTCCAGAAGAAATGAAACAAAAGATACGGTAGAGCTAGGACAGTTATTGTATGAGGTCTACCCAATGCTAGATGCAGAGGCGCATAATAGATCGATATTAACATCATGAGCTGTCCTGTAATAAAACCTGTTATCGCTGATACCTTCTTCTCGGTTCCTTCTTTTCTTTCTTCCATAACCAGAGCTCGGAGAAGGAAGAGATAAGAGGGCCCTATGGAAAATGTGGTCAGAAATCCATAATAGAGTCCGACCACAACGACCGAATTTATTATCTTCATGCATAAGGATACTAGATTACCTAGTAGAAAAGATTTCAAAATCATCACAAACCCCCCCTTTTTCTTTTCTATTGCAATTTCTGGATTGGATTCTTATATGATGATTTTGAAACTTTCCATATATCGAAATAGAAACAGATAGACTCGAAACGGCATCTCGTCAATGACACCAAAGGTATATTAAATGAATGGAA